CGCTTGCATTCGTTCTCTATCGCATTGTTGGAACAGAACAACAAACAAAACAATATCGGATTATGAAATCAAGGAAAGATATTGAAAAATAGATTTTCGAAATAGAATATACTTTTTTTATATGTATCGGAAAAGAATAGCGATTTATTCCTCTGGAGCATCCATTAACAAGAAGATAAAATAAGAAATATCGACAAATTCTTGTCTTGTGTAGTCCAAGGAAATAAAAAAACCCGCTTCTACAATTTAATATATATCGAATCTAAATATCAGAATAGCTGATATAGTCATGATTCCATGGGTCAGGTCTACTTACTTTTTATTTATTTAAAATTTTTTTGTGGGTTTTGTAGGAACAATGGGGAAGTAGAAATATTTTGGTTTGGCGATTCATAATAGGGATTGGATATCTAGAATATTTATGTTATGTCCCAGGACAAAAAAATTGAATAATAAAATAATATTATAATAAGATATGAAGAGGACTACTATGTCACTACAGGATAGAATCCCCCAATAAGTTCAATTAGTCATTATGATAATGATTAAATGTTCAACTTTTTCACTATAACTCATAAAAATTAGAACTCGTTATAATGGTGGTTACTCTTTTTTTTTTTTCTTATATATATCAACAATATCTCTATTCTCCGCTGAAAAACGAAGACTAAGACTTGAGTTTCATGGAAAAAGCCCCCTATCGGATTTGAACCGATGACTTACGCCTTACCATGGCGTTACTCTACCACTGAGTTAAAAGGGCCCTATTCAATTCATGAATTAGCCATTTTCCATTATGAGTCTACCGCATATATGTATATATGTACTAGTGTTATATGTACGTATATACATATACGTATAGGAACTCATTCAGGAGAGTGGGTCAAATTTTGATTATTTTCTTTTTTTTTTTTTTTGAATAAAAAAGAATGCAGTGAATTGTTTCAAGACCGACCCCACTTGCTTTGTTTACTTTTACTGACCCATCAGAACAAGATTCACTTGATTGATACATGTACTAATCCGACATCGACATAGATTCAAGACATTTTCTTGAATCATGTAATGAGGGGATTCGTACCCTGAACCGAATTCTTATAAAAAAGAAAAAAGAACATTTTTCTCGTTTTTTAATTTTCTGGCTTAGTGTGAGATGGTGTATTATATTTCATCTGAACGAGAAAGGAAGCAATGAATGAAAATTGAGGAAAATAAATTAAATGAGATTTTACCCTACCTCTTTTTCTATCGGCCCAATCATTGCCTGAACGGAAGGAATCCTATACTTAGTTTCATTATATTGAAACGTATGGGATGCTTCATTCATGTGAAGCATCAAATCAAAAAAAAATTCTATAGAATCATAACATAGAAAGTAGGAAGGAAAGACTCTTCGGATCTAGCCATACCATTAGATTCTATTGACAATTCCAAAAAACTGTTCATACTATGATGATAGTATGATGACGGTCGGGCGGATATGCCCCCATCGTCTAGTGGTTCAGGACATCTCTCTTTCAAGGAGGCAGCGGGGATTCGACTTCCCCTGGGGGTAGGGTAAGGGTACTACGAAAGGAAGTTGATCATGGATTATCAATAAGCCTAGAAGGAATTCTTCCTGGGTCGATGCCCGAGCGGTTAATGGGGACGGACTGTAAATTCGTTGGCGACATGTCTACGCTGGTTCAAATCCAGCTCGGCCCAAAAATGCGCCGCTCCATGAGTATGATATAACCAATTTGTCCTATGTATCCGTAGAAATAAAGAGAAAGGTTCCATTTTTTTTTCTCATTTCGTTGAAAGATTCATTATCCATTTTTGGCAAGAAAATAAAGAACCACAGGTTCCTAATAATTAGTGTCACTCTCACTAAAGCCCGTGTTTATGGGGATATGATATCAATATATCATTCGTGTATCTCTTACAACATGACGAGTAGAATGTTCTTATGAAACCATAAGAATATGTATACCATACACCTCGCTGGGATTGTAGTTCAATCGGTCAGAGCACCGCCCTGTCAAGGCGGAAGCTGCGGGTTCGAGCCCCGTCAGTCCCGAACTAGGATCCAATGAATTTATCAATTCATTTCTATATTTTCCGCGAAAGGGAAGACGGGGAGCAAAATTGAATCCCCAGGACCTGTGGGGAGTATTTATTTCTTTTGTGTTTTGTTTCGCATTTCTCATTAGACAAATATGCGAATTTCAATTTCTTCCACTAGTACTGATTGATAAGGGGAAGACGTATGTAGATTAGTACAATCGGTGGTATTACCATATTCATTCAGTATTTTAAAAGATACCATATTCACTTTCTTTTTCGATTGTTCTTGATCAATGAAATGGAATAGAATGCCCATATTTTTATGGGGAGTACAGACACAAATTGTCTTCGTTTATTGTACGATACACAATGAACTTAATTTAATTATCTCGACAGAGTACTTTTCAGGTTCAGGTTAAAGCACACCTTTTCTAATTCCGACTTTTTTTGTGTATCCTCAATTATTAATACTAATTGGAAACAATCTATCTCATTCTCATTCAAATTGCATATGAAATTTTTTATGGATATGTTCCAATCCCAATCCAATAAAGAAGAGGATACTAATAAAAGAAAAGACCAACCAAGCAACGCCCCTTTATTAGTAAATTAGTCAATTTGTTGGAATATTCGATTTTTTATACTTAATCTGTCCTTTTTTACATCTCACTTCTACTCTTTGGATCTGTGTATGACCCATAGAATACCGGTCATATGATACCTCATAATTGTATGTATATGTATAAGTAAAGTAGGAGAATTGTATAAGGAAGATGATAGGTTCTATAAAAGAAAAAGTGGAAAAAAAGGATGAAAATCAAATGATGGGATTTTCGATCCAATCAAAAATGGTATTTTTGATTTAGTATGGATAAAAGACTTCCTATGTTATACTATTCAATTCTCGACGATGAATTGATTTGATAGATCAGATATTGTTATTCATAATATTGATCTGATTCAGTATCATCAGGATGCAATTCATCTCATTGAATTTACAGGAGTCAAATTTATCATCTCTATGGGATTAGATCCCGAGTTATTGCGAAACAAAAAACAAAGAAGATTAGATTATGGAAGTCAATATTCTTGCACTTATTGCTACTGCACTGTTCATTCTAGTTCCTACTGCTTTTTTACTTATCATCTACGTAAAAACAGTCAGCCAAAATGATTAATTTCAATGAAACTTGAATTATTAGTTCTTATCAATAATTAAATAATTCAAGAAATGAAAGAAAGGGATTAAAACGCTAAGTCTTAAATGAAATGATCGGGCTGGAATCAGAAGTATCTGAGTAAGTATCTGAGATAGTGTGGTAGAAAGAACTATATATATATATATATAGTTCTTTCTACCACACTATCTAGTATTGTATACTATCCATTATTCTATAGTATAAAGTCGTATTGTATACGAATACAGGCTTCATAGAGATCTATTTACAATATGGATATACATATATTACATGTACATAGAAATAGCACTCTAATTCTATTTTTTTTTTTTTTTTATTTCCCATCCGAAGAAGTCATTTATTGAACCATTAACAGATGATCCGCGAAGTTCCATAGTAACTTCTTCGTATTTGGAAAAGGAGTAGAGTAGACCACGCCCATGTTTCATGTTTAAACATGAAACATGACATGAGATGAGTCAAAAAAAAAGCATAAAAAAATTTCCTATCATGCGTAGATTTGAGTTTCGAAATATAATTATGGTAATCATTCATTGTTTGATCGAATGGTTATTATTCATTATTGTATTTTCTTATTCATTACTGTATTCCAGTACAATTTTGAAACAGAGACATTTTTTAAGGTTTCGCAAAACGATCAATAAAAAATTGATACTGTTCGGTTGAGCAATCGATTACTCAATTAGTAGTGCCCTTAGCCCTAGAGTCCACTCCTTCCCCATACTACAAGTGAAAGGGAAAATGTAAAGACTACCATTAAAGCAGCCCAAGCGAGACTTACTATATCCATGTAAATTATGTCCCCTATCTCTATGAAGGAATTATTCCATTATTGATTAATAATCATAGTGGAATCAATGGCGCAGAGTCAAAATAGGATTCTGACTTAAGACTATTGATGAATCAAACCTATTTAATGAATACACTCGTAACAAGTTCCTATATTTTAGGATTTCTGGTAGAATCAGGGAGCATTAAGTACAAATACGGTACATATGCCTTTTCTTTGGAAATATCAAATGAATGCTCCTAATGGAGCATGTAAGAATAATAAGACCTATTGTTTGTTTTGATACCTTTTTTTTTTTAATAAGCAAAAAACATAAAAATATACCATCAAGATAGATAACTATCTATCAGATATCTCTATTTCCTATTTGATCTAAGCCTTATTGTCTTTCTTTCTGTGAAAGAATCGGAAGAACCCACCACCACTATTACTACATACATTTTTTTTTTTTTACTTTGACCTTTACTTTACTCTATAAGAAAGAGTAGACCAACCATCTTCATCTTGATTGCATGTCTGAGCACTCATAGCCTCTTGCGAGTCTGGCTACAAAGTATTTTCGGTACTTTCCACAACTCCTAAATTGATTTCCTATCCTCCTATCCGATCTAATTTAATACCAAACGGAGTCACTAGACACTATTTTAATAAGGGTTAGTTTAAGAGGTCTTGATATGATAGTTAATCTCTTCTTCAATTCGAGTAGCAAAAATGGAGTACCCTTTAGGAACTTTGGATACCGAGATTTCCGACCTCTTACTTTCGTAGTTCTGAATCCCGGAATTGAGTCTCACTATTTATTTGATTTTTCAATTGAATCAAATAAATGGCCCGAACCAATCATTAATAAGTGAGAGTTGCTTCATCCCTATTGGTACCGATTTGGGCTACACCCAGAACCCAGATTTTTAGAAAAAAAAATTTAAAGTCTTTTATAGAACCATTGACACGCCCGCTTAGTCCCT